GTATAAAGAATAAGAAAAAATAGAAAATGCTTTCTTTCTTTATACGCGAAAAATTTTTTGATTGATACCAAGAGATCAAATAAGTTCTTCATTCATTCATTGAATGATAAATTACTACAAGCGAAGGAGATACGCGATTTAAAAAACGGAAGATCCAATATTTCACAATTGTATCTAGAATAACTGGAAAAGTGGAAACAAGACCAGATATAATTTGCTCGTTATGAGCCAATCCAAAATCATTGTAGATCGAACCAATCATTAGTTCCCAACCATGGGTCGAGTGAAATCCGATCCATAAATCAGTAACTAAAAGAATCAAAAAAGCTTTTATTGTGTCACTTAAGTTATAGAAGAATTCCTGAACCCAAGAATTCAGAATGACAAGTTCCTCATTACCCAGAATAAAATAACCACTTAGAATAGCGAAACAGATTATATTTGTCGAAAAATGCAAAATGATATGGAGATGGTATTCATTGTGTGTTTTGACCAATTGTATCGTTTCCTTGTGTATTCCTATACGAAGCTTTTGTATATGTGTCTCCGGGTATTCTTTTAGCATTTCGTCCAACAAGAATAGTTCTTCTAATTCTAGGAATTTTTCTAGAACATTTTTCTCTTGAATATCATTCAAAAAAGTTTCGGATTGCCTAGTATTCCACCAATTAATAATCCAAGGTTCCAGACTTTTTTGAAATGAGAGAGAGACCCACCAGGGCAAAAATACTATAGATGCAAGATATGGTAGGGAAGTCAATGCTTTCTTTTTTTTTTTTCATTTTTTATCTGTGAATTGTTAATGAACTTTTTCATTTGTCAACTCTATCTGATCTGATATTTCTCTAAAGCACAAGTTCTATAACAAGGTATCGAACCTATGGATCTATTCCCATTTTTGTGTAAAAATTGAGTCCTTAGATCTAGAAGAAGGAATATAGAAATAGAAAAATAGAATAAGGGTCCCATTTCGGATGAAAAAAATATATTCTAATTCTAACTATATATATATAAATATAAAGTAAATTCTAAGTAAATGGGATTTCCGGATATCTCAATTGGGAAAATTCGAACAAATTTCATCTTAATTTCTTACTTTCGATAAATACTCAAAAAACTTACTTGAAATAACGAATATTATTCGGACCACGGCGAAGGAATACGGTATCAATTCAAAATCTGAGCCCTAACCTAAAAGGACGAATTCTGTATTACGAAATACATATTCGGATATTTTTTTGAGAAATTCATACTTAATTAGATTATTACTAGTATAAAAGAATTGAGTTGGGCTCTATACGCATACAAAATGTTTAGTATAGAAAAAATTTCTTCTTATTTTATTATTATATGTAATGTATTATAGTTGTTTCATATATGCTCTTCTACTTTTGTTTTATTGTTCCATATGCGCTCTCCTACTTTTGTTTTATTCTATGCGGGTCGTTGCGCCAGCGGAACGAGGAAACGGAGTTTTGCTCGAATGAACATTCTGAAGAAACTTCAATTGTATTAAATAGTCAAAAGGAAATTAGCAAGTTCCTTCCATTATGCGGAGAAAACATCAATTCTTGGTTCATTTCAAAATACTTCAATCGGTACGCGCAGGAAATAGGCCAATTCGGCAGCTTTTTGCTCAATTTCTCGTGGAGTCAAATTCTCATCAGTACGAGTCAAGGGAATGGTTCCTTGGCCTCTGATTTCCATATAAAGAATACGACGAGGAAAAAGACCTTCTTTAACCTCCATTCTGATTGATTGGATATCTTTCATAAAGAAGCGAAGGAAGATGCGACGATTTATTCCGGGGAATCCCCAACGAAAAATACACATTATTCCTTCTTTTCTATCGAATCGGTCATAACCACTACCCACATTCCACGATATTGTGCACCACAAATAGGAACTAATGAATAGACCCGCGATCCCATAGAAAGACATCACGAGCCCTTGTGGAAAAAAAATAATTTGTTGAGATGGAAATCCAGGTATCAGATTCCTACCAAGATAACTGGAAGTTCCAACCACTAAGAATCCTAGTGAACCTAAAAAAAGAATACAGGCCCAGAAAAAATTACTTGCTTTTCGGGACCCTGTTATAAGTTCTATCCATATATGTTCTGATCGCCAGTTCATACTATACTAGATCCGATTGCATTCAATTGGAATGGAGAAAAAAAATTTGACTTTACTTTTCTTGATGCCGAAGTAACTTTCATCAACTAGCACTATTCTGATATGAACTATTAGGAGTAATTGGTTAGATACATTGACTTTCTATTATAAAAAGATTCGCCGATCATTTTTAACCAGATAACCCGCATATACATGCATTTATGCGGATATCATGTATCCGCATGCATAACAGTTCTTTCATTTGTATTCGGAAAAGGCACATATCGTACCATATTACACTAAACAAATATCTGTACCAAATAAATATCTGTATTATGATTCAGTGTTGAAATAAATTGCTGAAATTTGGCCCCATCGGATCTAG